TTTTTGTATTCAGTGTAAAAAAACATCATCTAAGTTTGGCATATTTTAAGACAAAAATGTCGTTTTTTGAAATATCGCATGCCTTTTTTCAGAAAAATTTTTTTCGTTTAGTGCATTTTTAGACGTTTTTTTTCGAAATTTTGGGGTCCAAAAAAATGGCCGATTTTGGGCTTTGGATAGAAATCCCTAACAACGTGAAAAATGGGCTAAAAATCTTAAAGTAGCCACTTTTAATCCGTAAAAAGTTTACTTATTATATATCTATAATATTTAATAATTAATACTTATTGATTAATATATATATATTTATTAATCCTTTCGAAATATACACTGATCGTATATAACCATTAGTAGGATTTTAAGTGCTAATATTATATAAATAGTTAATCTAATTATTTAAGTATATACAAAAACAGATTAATATACAATAATCTTATGATAAATGTAATAGTACTCCTAAAAAAAAAGAGAGAAATATATAAAAGTAAATCAGTATATAAAAACGGGGGTGAATTTATAGAATTTATATATATATAAATAATTTAAATATATATAACATTTATTATATAACGTTAACGCAAATAAATTCTTAATAATTTAATTAAACTTATAATATATATTATCTAATTACTTTAATAATTTAATTAAAATAAATATATAAATAATAATATAATGTAAAAATTAATGAATTATTAATAATGTAAATTTTTAATGAAAAATTGAATTTTGACAAAAAAAAAAAAAAAAAACCTATTTAGTTAATAAAAAGGAAACTTATTATTGATTAAATTATTTCAAATTAAATTTTTTTAGTTAGCATGAATTTTAATTTAAATTATTTTAATTATAAGGTTATGATTTTAACCATGAAAATTATTAGTCGATAAGGCACAGATTTCTTGAAATCTGTGTTTGTCTATTTTTTAAAATTTTTTAGGTGATGAATTTTGGTGTTTTAGGGGATTCGTCATTGAATTTATAGTTCATTTTGAATTTCTATATTTATTAAATAAGGCTAAAATCAAACATATTCAATTATCCGTTGTTAATTAAAAATTGTTCAAAATTTGTTAAAAATGGCCAAGATTTTGGCAGATTTTGATTGTTGTTAAGGTTTTTTATTTTCTCAGTAATTTTTTCTTTTGAATAAGATTTCAGGTTAATCTTAAGATTTTGAAAAAATGGCCAAAATTGGGAAATTTGAAAGATTTTAAAAATTTTTAGATTTTAGGAATTAATTGATTGAATATATGAGAATTTAGGTTTTTATAGTATAGGTTTGAAAAAATGATGGGTTTACTATTATTTGATTAATTATAAATTTATTTTCTAAATTATTAATATTTTGTTTTTCATCTTAATTGATAAATAAAATGGTCAAAATTAGTAGTTTTGAAGGTATGATTTAGTAGGGAATTAAATTTAGTTAGGCCTTTCATTCCCCCTAAATTTTATGGTATCGATTCCTAAAATTAATTCACTACGTATTTTTTAATTTACTGTGTTTGCTTAAAATTAAATTGTAAAGTTATAGTAACGTTTTAAAAGCAAAAAGTTGTCTAAAAATTGAGATTTATGGGGAGGATATTTAATTATGGTATAAAATATATATATATATATATAATTTATATGAATTTTGTTTTAGATTTAATTTTAGTAGTGTATAATATTAATTATTAAAGAAATTTAGAATTAGTAATATATTTTAATATATGCGAATTTTGTGCCAGCAGCAGCGGTTATACAAAATATATAATATATAAATATTAGCTTTAATTAATAGATATATATATTAAATTAAAATTTTTGATTTTTAGGTGAAATTTTAATATAAAAATAATTTAAATATAAAATTATATGAGGTTAAGAACTTTTTTTTTAAACTAGGATTAGATACCCTATTATTAAAAATGTAAATTATAAAGCTAAGTGAATAATAGTTAAGTTCTTTAAAGCTAAATGATTTGGCGGTATTTTAAACTTTTCAGAGGAACCTGTTCTATAAATGATAATCCACGATTAAAGTTACTTTGATTAGAAATTTTTATATCGTTGTTGTTAAATATTTTATAAGAAATAAATATTTAAGATTTCTTAATAAAGAAAAAAATCAAATCAAGGTGAAGTTTATATTGAAGAAGAAATGGGTTACAATAAATTATATTTATGGATTAAAATTTGTAAAGTTTTATGAAATTGGATTTGAAAGTAATTAATTAAAATATTTTTTTAATGATTAAGCTCTAAAATATGTACATATTGCCCGTCGCTTTCGTCTAAAATGGAATAAGTCGTAACATAGTAGATTTACTGGAAAGTGGTTCTAGAATGTCAATTTAGAGCTTGTATAAGTATCTTATTTACATTAAGAAGAAAATCATTGATTTAAATTGAGTTTAGAAAATTATTAAAATTAAATTTTTAAATATTTTGATTAAAATATTAAATTTTTTATTAATTAAATGAAATAATTTTATTAATTATAATGAAATAGTACTGTGAAGGAATTTATTTAAATATTAAAAAGAAATATTATTATGTACCTTGTGCATCAGGGTTTATCAATTAAAATTTATATATTTTATTATTCTCGAATTTAAAAGGGCTATATTATTATTTATTTTATTGTTTCATAAATATTTATAATAATAATATAGAAATGAAATGTTATTCGTTTTTAAATATATCTAGTTTTTTAAGAAAAAAATTTAATTTTATTAATAAATTTTAAAGAATTAATTTTTAGTTTATTGAATTTATTATTAAATATTTTTAGGGATAAGCTTAAAGATAAATTTTTATAATTAATTTAAAATATTATAATTTATAGAATTAAAAATTTTTATTATTAGAAATTTGTTAAAATTTGTTATTTTTATAATATTATTTATATTAAATTTAATTTTTTTATTAAAATAAAATTTTAAATATTTTAAAATTTGAAATAATGATAAAATTAGTATTTATATATATATATATATATATATATATATATATGTATGAAAGGTTAAGTAAAGGAATTCGGCAAATATATTTTTCACCTGTTTATTAAAAACATCTCTTTTTGATTATAATTTAAAGTAGGGCCTGCCCACTGAATATTTAAAGGGCCGCAGTATTTTGACTGTGCAAAGGTAGCATAATCATTAGTTTTTTAATTGAAAGCTAGAATGAATGGTTTGATGAAAAAATTTCTTTCTTTATTTAATTTTAAAATAAATTTATTTTTAAGTTAAAAAGCTTAAATAATTTTAATAGACGAGAAGACCCTATAGAGTTTAATTTTTTAAATAAATAAATTTTTAGAATTAAAAAATTTAATTATCTAAAAAAATTTAATTGGGGTGATTATAAAATTAAATTAACTTTTATTATTTGAAACCATTAATTTATGAATAAATGATCCATAATAATGATTAAAAGAATAAATTACCTTAGGGATAACAGCGTTATTTTTTTTTAGAGTTCAAATCGAAAAAAAAGATTGCGACCTCGATGTTGGATTAAAGTTAATTTTAGGTGCAGAAGCTTAATAATTTGGTCTGTTCGACCATTAAAACTTTACATGATCTGAGTTTAAACCGGTGTAAGCCAGGTTGGTTTCTATCTTTATATAGTTAATAAATTTTAGTACGAAAGGACCATATTTATAATTTAAAATTTAATTTTAGAATAAAATTATTACTTTGGCAGATTAGTGCGTTAGATTTAGAATCTATTTATGTATAAAATACAAGTAATAATTGATTTAATTTTATTATTAATAATTTTATTAGTTTTAATTGTTTGTGTATTAGTCAGAGTGGCTTTTTTAACTTTGATAGAACGTAAAGTTTTAGGTTATATTCAAATTCGGAAAGGCCCTAATAAGGTTGGATATTTAGGTATTTTACAACCGTTTAGTGATGCTATTAAATTATTTAGTAAGGAACAAATTTTTCCTTATATATCAAATTTTTTAATTTTTTTAATTTCTCCAACTTTAAGATTAATTTTAGCTTTATTATTATGAATAAGAATACCTTTTTTTTCTTATTTAATTAGTTTTAATTTTTCTGTTTTGTTTTTTTTTAGTATTTCTAGTATAGGGGTTTACACTATTATAATATCAGGGTGGGCTTCTAATTCTGTTTATTCTTTATTGGGAAGATTACGTTCAGTTGCTCAAACTATTTCTTATGAAGTTAGAATATTTTTAATTTTATTATCCTTTTTATCTTTAATTCTATCATTAAATTTAATAGATTTTATAATTTATCAAAAATTTACATGATTTTTTTTAATTAATTTTCCTTTAAGTTTGATGTGGTTAATTTCAAGATTAGCTGAAACAAATCGTACTCCTTTTGATTTTGCTGAAGGAGAATCAGAATTAGTTTCTGGGTTTAATATTGAATATAGAGGTGTAGGATTTGCTTTTATTTTTATAGCTGAGTATTCTAATATTTTATATATAAGAATATTAAGAGTATTAATATTCTTAGGTGGAAATTTTTGTTCATTTAGATTTTTTATTAAACTAGTAATTTTATCTTTTGTTTGAATTTGAATTCGGGGTACTATACCTCGTTATCGTTATGATAAACTTATATTTTTATCTTGAAAAGTATATTTACCAGTTGCTTTAAATTTTTTTTTGTTTAATATAGGTTTAAGATTAATTATGATGGTTTATGTAATTTAGTTAATTAAATTTAGTACAAATCAATAGAAATTTTTATTCTTTCTTATATTTTCAAAATATATGCTTTTCAAGCTCATTGATTAGTTATATATGTAAAAATCTCAAATTTTATAAATTAAAGAATTTAGAATGAAATAAGAAAAGTATAAAATTGTAAAAATTTGACCTGTTGTGATAAAGGGTTCCTCTACAGGTTTAGCTCCAATTCAAGTTAAAATTATTACAACAGTAATAAATATTCAAAATATAATTTTATTTATTGGATAAAATCTATTATTTTTAATTATTTTATTATTAATAAAAGGTAAAAAATAAAGAATGGCAATAGATATAACTAAAGCAATTACTCCTCCTAGTTTGTTAGGAATTGACCGTAGAATTGCGTATGCAAATAAAAAATATCATTCTGGTTGAATGTGAGGTGGAGTAGAAAGTGGATTAGCTGGGATAAAATTATCCGGATCTCTCAATAAATAAGGATAAAGAATTACAATATTTATTATTAAGAAAATTATTATTAAAAATCCTAGTAAATCCTTAAAAGAAAAATAAGGGTGAAAGGAAATTTTATCTAAGTTAGAATTAGAACCTAGGGGATTATTTGATCCAGTATTATGTAAGAATAATAGATGAATTATAATAAATGCAGAAATAATAAATGGTAAAATAAAATGGAATGAGTAAAATCGAGTTAAAGTTGCATTATCTACTGCAAAACCCCCTCATAATCAAATTACAATTGAGTTACCTAAGTAGGGAATTGCTGATACTAGGTTTGTAATTACAGTAGCTCCTCAGAAGGATATTTGTCCTCAGGGAAGAACATAACCAAGGAAAGCTGTAGCTATGGTTAAGAAAAGAATTGTAGTTCCTGTAAGTCAAGTATTAATCAAAGAATAAGATCCATAATATATTCCTCGTCCAATGTGGATATATAAGTTAATAAAGAAAAAAGAAGCTCCGTTTGCATGAATTGTTCGGATTAATCATCCTATATTTACATCTCGGCAAATGTGGGATACTCTATTAAATGCTAAATCAATATTTGGACAATAATGTATAGTTAAAAATAATCCTGTTAAAATTTGGATTATTAAACATAATCCTAGTAAAGAACCAAAATTTCATAAATATGAAATATTAGATGGAGTAGGTAAATCAATTAAGGCATTATTTATAATATTTATAAGAGAGTTGTGTTTTCGTAAAGGTATTTTCATATTTTAGTTGTCGTAAAGGCCCAAAGTTTGATTTAGAAATTTTAACTACTGCGATTATAGAAATTAGTAAATAAAATATAATTATAATAAAAATATTTGAATTTGGGTAATTAATAAATTTTCTTAAGTTTAAATTAAAGATTTTTGTTTCTTCAATAGATTGAATTAATTCATTATTAAAAATTAAATTGAATTCATAAAGGTTTCTTTCTAAAATTAATTTAGTAAAAATAATTATACTAAAAAAAATTAATATTATAAAAATACTTTTATTAAATTTAAACTTTTCATTAGAGGCAACTCTAGTTATGTAAATAAATAAAACTAGTAATCCCCCAATTATAATGAGGATTAGAATATAAGAAAATCAAAAATTTATTCTTAATAAACCTATAACTAAGCAGGTAAAAATAGTATGAATTAAAATATTAGTCCCTAGGGATAGGGGATGTTTTAAAATTACTATTAAAGTTGCAGTTAATATTAAAAAAGAAATTTCAGAGGGTAGTTTAATTTAAAATATTAATTTTGGAGATTAAAGATATTAGTTTTCCTCTGATATTTTAAAAGAAAATTTCTTATTTCTGGTTTACAAGACCAGTATTTTATTTAAATTATTAAAATATGAAAATACAAGTAATTTATATATTTATAATAAGAATATTAAGGTTTTCTTTAAATCGAAAACATATTCTTACCATATTATTAAGAATAGAATTTGTAATTTTAGTTTTATTTTTATTTATATATTTATATTTTTTGATATTTAATTATGAGTTTTATTTTGTTTTAATTTTTCTTACTATAAGAGTTTGTGAAAGGGTAATAGGATTAGCTTTAATGGTTTCTATAATTCGTTCTTATGGAAATGATTATTTTAATTCATTAAATATTTTATGATAGTTTTATTATATTTAGTTTTTTTGATCCCTCTATCTTTTTTAAATAAATTTTGATTATTAAAGAATTTTTTAGTTTTGTTAAGTTTTATTTTTTTAATAAAAATATCTTTTTTACATTATAGATATATCAGGTTTTTTTTAGGTTATGATTTTTTATCTTATTTTTTAGTATTATTAAGAATTTGAATTGGGTTTTTAATGTTTATGGCTAGAGAGAAGCTTTTTAAAATAAGGGATTTTAGTGAAATATTTAGAATTACATTAATTATTCTTTTAATATTTTTGGTATTAACTTTTTTTGCTTTAAATATTTTTATATTTTATATATTTTTTGAAGCTAGGCTAATTCCTGTATTAATTTTAATTTTAGGGTGAGGGTATCAACCTGAACGTATTCAGGCAGGTATATATATATTTTTTTATACTATTATAGCTTCTTTACCTATGCTCTTATTTATTTTTAATTATTACTTTAAATTTAATAGAATGGATATAAATTTTATGAGTGCAGATTTATTTAGTGTGGTTTTATATTATATAATATTAATAGTATTTTTAGTTAAACTTCCTATATTTTTATTTCATCTATGATTACCAAAAGCTCACGTGGAGGCTTCAGTAGCTGGGTCAATAATATTAGCAGGGGTAATACTAAAATTAGGGGGTTATGGATTGATACGATTTTTACAATTATTTTTAACTTTAGGGGTTCAGTTAAATTTTTTTTTAATTAATTTATCTTTATTAGGGGGAATTATTGTTTCTTTTACTTGTTTACGTCAGAGAGATTTAAAAGCTTTAATTGCTTATTCTTCTGTTGTTCACATAGGCTTAATAATAGCTGGTTTATTGACATTAAATTTATGAGGGTTTACAGGTTCTTTAATAATTATATTAGCTCACGGTTTGTGTTCTTCTTGTTTATTTGTTTTAGTTAACTTAAGTTATGAACGTCTTTTTAGTCGTAGAATTTATATTAATAAGGGAATATTGAATATTGTTCCTTTCCTTTCATTATGATGATTTTTATTAGTAATTGCTAATATAGCAGCGCCCCCTTCTTTAAATTTATTAGGAGAATTAATATTAATTAATAGATTAATTAATTATTCTTATTTAATAATGCCTTTAATTATAGTTATTTCATTTTTTAGAGCAGTGTATTGTTTATATTTATATTCATATAGCCAACATGGAAAATTTTTTATAGGATTATATTCTTTTAAAATAATTTCTTATCGTGAATTAAATTTAATTATTTTACATTGAGTGCCTTTAAATTTAATTTTATTAAAAAGAGATTATTTTATTATTTAACTTAAATAGTTTAAAAAAAATATTGATTTGTGGAATCAAAGATATTGGATTAATTTTAAGTAATATCAATTTGTTTAATTATTTCGAGATTATTAATATTATTATTTTTATTTTCTTTTATTAGAAGATTTTTTTTTTTAATATTAAATAAAGTTATATTAATTGAATATGAAATTTTTTATTTAAATTCTATTTCTATTGAAATATTAATTTTATTAGATTGAATATCATTGATATTTATAGGGTTTGTTTTATTTATTTCTTCTATAGTTATTTTTTATAGAAAATCTTATATAGAAATAGATTTAAATATTAAACGATTTATTTTGTTAGTTTTAATATTTGTATTTTCTATGATATTAATAATTTTAAGCCCTAATCTTATTTCTATTTTGTTAGGATGAGACGGGTTAGGTTTAGTATCTTACTGTTTAGTAATTTATTATCAAAATGTAAAATCTTATGGGGCAGGGATATTAACTGCTTTAAGAAACCGGATTGGAGACGTAATACTGTTAATCTCAATTGCTTGAATTTTAAATTATGGGAGATGAAATTTATTTATTTATTTAGAATATTTTATTAATGATAAACTTTTAAATTTAGTGGGTTTATTAATTATAATTGCAGCTATAACTAAAAGAGCTCAAATTCCTTTTTCAGCTTGATTACCTGCTGCTATAGCAGCACCAACCCCCGTTTCAGCATTAGTCCATTCTTCAACTTTAGTTACAGCAGGGGTTTATTTATTAATTCGTTTTCATTTTTTAATTTTTAATTATTCTTATATTTTATTATTTATTGGTTTAATAACTATGTTTATATCTGGTTTAGGAGCAAATTTTGAATTTGATTTAAAAAAGATTATTGCTCTCTCTACTCTTAGTCAATTAGGCTTAATAATATGTATTTTAAGGTTAGGGAGAAAAGAATTAGCTTTTTTTCATTTGTTAGTTCATGCCTTATTTAAGGCTTTATTATTTATATGTGCTGGAAATTTTATTCATTTAATGATAAATTGTCAAGATATTCGATTTATAGGAGGTTTAATTAATAAATCTCCTTTAACTGTAGTTTATTTTAATATTAGAAATCTAGCTTTATGTGGTATACCTTTTTTTTCAGGATTTTATTCTAAAGATTTAATTATAGAATTATATTCTATGATACAAATAAATTTATTTATTTATACAATTATATTTTTATCTTTAAGTTTAACTGTTTCATATTCTGTTCGTTTAACTTATTATTTAATATTTTTGAATATAAAATTTTTTTCTTTAAATTGTTTATTAGAAGAAAAGAATTATATATCTTTTAGAATAGGTTTGATATTTACAATTGTTTTATTTTCAGGAAGAATAATAATATGGGTTATATTTATAAATCCTTATTTAATTGTTTTACCTTTATTTTTAAAAATTTTTACTTTGTTAATAGTATCAATAGGAGTTTGATTAGGAGTAGAAATTACTAAATTTAAATTATTTTATAGATTGGTTTTTATAAATAAAATTAAGCTTTTAAATTTTATATCCATGATATGGAATCTTCCTTATATTTCTACTTTAGGTTTAAGATATTTATTTTTAAATATGGGGAAAAAAATTAGTAAAAATATTGATCAAGGCTGGTTAGAATTTATTGGGAGTCAGGGTTTATTTTCTTTTTTGAAATTAAATTCTTCTTTAATACAATATTTTTTTAAAAATAATTTAAAAATTTACTTAATTATATTTGTAGGTTGGGTTTTAGTTCTTATGATTATAATTATTTAACTTAAATAGCTTATTAGAGCGTGATATTGAAGATATCAAGGAAATTTATAAAATTTTTAAGTATTTATAAGATTAAATCTTTTTTTATAATGAAAATATAATGTTTTAAATAAACTATATAAATAGAAATATTAACATAATGCTATTTATTAAGTTAGAAGCTTAATTAAAGATATTTCTTTAATTGGAGTTGAACTCATTTAAATCATTAACAGTGATTCACCTCTTTTTGGTTTCAATTAAATAAGGATTTTAAAATCAAATTTTTAGGTCGAAACTAAATGCAAGTTTTGCTTCTTATTTAAGATAAACTGAACTTCAGTATTTTTTAAATGCAAATTAAATGTTAATTTAACTATTATCCTAAAATGACCAGTTTAAAGCTCCTTGATTTCATTCATGGTATAGCCCTAAAATTAAAATTGATAAAAATAATCTAATATTAAAAATTATTAAGGTTAAATTAGAAATTTTTATTGAATAAATAAAAGGTAAAATTAAAGTGATTTCCACATCAAAAATTAGAAAAATTAATGCAATTAAGAAAAAATGGATAGAAAATGGTAAACGTGCAGAGTTTTTAGGGTCAAATCCGCATTCAAAGGGTGATCTTTTTTCTCGATCTTTAAATGATTTTTTAGAAATAATGGTTGCAATTATTATTATTATTATTATAATTAAAGTTAAAATAAAAATTATAGTTAAGATTAATATTATTATTAATACTAATTTATAGATTTTTTGATTGGAAATCAAATGTAATTTTTATACTATATTAATAACCTCCTCATCAGTAAATAGATAGATATAAGAATAATCAAACTACATCTACAAAATGTCAATATCATGCAGCAGCTTCAAATCCAAAGTGATGGTAAGTTCTAAAGTGATTATTATTTAAACGGATTAAACAAACTAGGAGAAAAGAAGAACCAATAATTACATGTAAACCGTGAAATCCTGTAGCCATAAAAAAAGTTCTTCCATAAGCTGAGTCAGCGATAGTAAAAGGTGCTTCTAAATATTCAATTCCTTGAAGAATTGTAAAATATAATCCTAAGATGATAGTAATAATTAATCTTTGTAAAGCTTGATTAAAATTGTTTTCTATAATTCTATGATGAGATCAAGTAATTCTTAATCCTGAACTTAGAAGAATAATTGTGTTTAATAAAGGGATTTCTATAGGATTAAAGGTATTAATTCCTTTAGGAGGTCAAATTATTCCTAATTCAATTGATGGAGCCAATCTTCTGTGATAAAATCTTCAGAAAAATCTAATAAAAAAGAATACTTCTGAAGTAATAAATAAAATTATTCCTCAGCGTAATCCTAAGGTTACTGCTATAGTATGATGGCCTTGGAATGTTCTTTCTCGTACAACATCTCGTCATCATTGAATTATAATTATTAATAAGATAATATTTCTTAGTATAAATAAATTTCTATTAAAAAAATGAAATCATTTAATTATACCAATTATAGCTGTTATAGCACTAAATGCTCCTAGAATTGGTCATGGACTGTAATCTACTAGATGGAAGGGGTGATTTTTTATCATATTTAACTTCTCTAGAATATAAAGTTCTTAAAATAGCAAATACATAAGATTGAATTATAGCTACAGCTGACTCTAAAATAATTAGTATAAATTGAATTATAATTACAATAAAAATTAATAAGTCAACTATAGGACCAGTATTACCCAGTAATGTTATTAATAAGTGTCCTGCAATTATATTAGCTGAAAGTCGGATTGCTAGGGTTCCAGGACGAATAATATTTCTAATTGTTTCAATACAAACTATGAAAGGTATAAGAATAGGGGGAGTGCCTTGAGGTATTAAATGGGCAAATATATGGTAAGTATTTGAAATTCATCCATATAATATAAATCTTAATCAAAGCGGAAGAGCTAAAGAAAGGGTGAAAACTAAATGACTAGAAGCAGTAAAAATATAAGGTATTAATCCTATTAAATTATTGATTAAAATAAATATAAATAAAGAAATAAAAATTAAAGTATTGTTATTTTTAGTTAAAATTTTAAATTCTTTATGTAGTGTAATTAAAATTGATTGAATAAAAAAATTTATTCGATTAGGAATTAGTCAATACATTGAAGGGATAAATATAAAACTGATTAATATTCTTATTCAATTTAGAGGAAGGCCAAAATTTGCAGAGGGATCAAAAGTTGAAAATAAATTAGTTATCATTTTCAATTATTTTTTTTATTAAATAAGTTAAATTTTTTAATAGGATTTCTTTCAAAATTAAAATATATTTTAATATTAATTAAAATAAATATTGAAAAGATAAATAGATAAATAATTATTCAATTTAATGGTATAGCTTGAGGAATTAAAAATTATTTAATTAAATAATTTTAGTTTGACAAACTAATGTTATAACTTTAACTAAATTTTTCATTAGAAGTAGGCGTTACTTACTATAAATTGGTTTAAGAGACCATTACTTATCTTTCAGTCATCTAATGAATAGTTTTCAATTCACTCAATGAACTTTAAAGGGGAGATTCTTTCGATAGAAATAGGTATAAAACTATGATTAGCCCCACAAATTTCAGAACATTGGCCAAAGAAAATTCCAGTTCGGTTTAAGTTAAATCTAAGTTGATTTAATCGTCCAGGGGATGCATCAACTTTTACACCTGAAGAAGGAATAGTTCATGAGTGAATAACATCGGCAGATGATGTTAAAACTCGAATATGAGATAAATATGGAAGCACAGTTCGATTATCTACTTCTAATAATCGAAAATTAAAAGAATTTAAATTTGAGTTTAATATATAAGAATCAAATTCAATATTTTTAAAATCTGAATATTCATAGGTTCAGTATCATTGATGGCCGATTGTTTTTAGGGTAACTAAAGGGTTTCGAATTTCATCAATTAAATAAATTAATTTTAAAGAAGGTAACGCAATAAAAATTAATGTGAGGGCAGGCAAAATTGTTCAAATTGTTTCAATTAAATGCCCTTCAAGTAAAAATCGATGGTTAAATTTATTAAATATTAATCTAATTATGATGTATGCAACTGTACATGTAATTATAGTTAAAATTAGTAAAGCATGGTCATGAAAAAATCTTAATTGTTCTAATAAAAATGATGATCTATCTAAAAATATACTAGATTTTCACGTTGCAATTTCTAAAAAAAGTTACCTTTATAATTGGGATTTAAATCCAATGCACTATTCTGCCATATTAGAATTTAGATGAAAGAATAGGTGTTTCAGAATAAGAATGTTCATTAGGAGGGGAAAGTTGTAATCACTCAATTAAAGAAGAAATATTTAAATTAAATTTTCTTAATCGTAGTGAATAAAATCTTTCTCAAATAATAATTAATATTAATAAAATTCTAACAGTAGAGATTATTGACCCTATAGAAGAGATTTTATTTCATATATGATAAGCATCTGGGTAGTCAGAATATCGTCGTGGTATACCTCTTAATCCTAAAAAATGTTGGGGGAAAAAAGTTAGGTTTACCCCTAAAAATATAGTAAAAAATTGAATTTGAAGAAACTTATTATTTATATTAAATCCTGTAATTAATGGGAATCATTGAACAAAACCAGCTAAAATAGCAAATACAGCTCCTATAGATAAAACATAATGAAAGTGAGCGACTACATAATAAGTATCATGAAGAATAATATCTATTGATGAATTAGCTAGAATTACTCCTGTTAAACCCCCGATTGTAAATAAGAAAAGGAAACCTAGGGTTCATAAAAGAGAAGGGGTTAAATGAAATTGTATACCATGTAAAGTAGCTAATCATGAAAAAATTTTAATTCCTGTAGGGACTGCAATAATCATTGTAGCAGAAGTAAAATAAGCTCGTGTATCTACATCTATACCAACAGTAAATATGTGATGTGCTCATACTACAAATCCTAATAATCCAATTGCTAATATTGCATAAATTATTCCAAGTGCCCCAAAGGCGTTTTTTTTTCCTCTTTCTTGAGTAATAATATGAGAAATTATTCCAAATCCAGGTAGAATTAAAATATATACTTCTGGGTGTCCGAAGAATCAAAATAAATGTTGGTATAAAATAGGATCTCCTCCTCCGGTCGGGTCAAAGAAAGAAGTATTTAAATTTCGATCAGTTAATAATATTGTAATAGCACCTGCTAAAACTGGAAGTGATAAGAGTAATAAAATTGCTGTAATTAAAACAGATCATACAAAGAGAGGAGTTTTATCTAAACTTATTCCATATGGTCGTATATTTATAATAGTAGAAATAAAATTTACTGCTCCTAAAATAGAGGAAATTCCTGCTAAGTGTAAACTAAAAATCACTAAATCAACAGAGGGTCCATTATGAGCTAAGTTAGATGAAAGAGGGGGATAAACTGTTCATCCTGTTCCAGCCCCTATTTCAACAATTCTTCTAAATAATAGAAGGGTTAAGGCAGGGGGTAATAATCAAAATCTTATATTATTAAGACGAGGGAATGCTATATCAGGTGCCCCAATTATTAAAGGTACTAATCAATTACCAAATCCTCCAATTATAATGGGTATTACTATAAAAAAAATTATGATAAAAGCATGGGCAGTAACAATCACATTATAGATTTGATCATTTCCAATTAATCTTCCAGTAGTTCCTAATTCTAACCGAATTAATAATCTTAGGGAAGTTCCAATTATTCCTGCTCATATTCCGAATAAAAAGTATAATGTTCCGATATCTTTATGGTTTGTTGAAAATATTCATTTATTCGATAAAGTGGCTGATTTAAAGCGATAAACTGTAAATTTATTTATGAGATATTCTCCTTTATCATTAAAGCCTTATATTCAATTAATGATTGTAAATTGCAAATTTACAGGTGAATTTTATTCTAAGGCTTAGAATTACTCTATTTTTAACTTTGAAGGTTAATAGTTTTTTTAACTTAAATCCTTAATATATATTAAAAATAATAGTGAATATAATCAGCCCAATTATATTTATTCAATTGATTATATAGATTAAGCTGAACTCAGGTGTTTTAAAAATTTTTTTATTAGATATTTTTATAATAGAAGATTGAATAAATAGGCGTATGTAAGTATATAAAAAAATTAAAGTTAAAAAGATTATTAAAATTGAGAGAACTAATATATTATTTTCTATCAATGAATTTAAAATAATTCATTTAGGAAAGAATCCTAAAAACGGGGGAATTCCTCCTAATGATATAAAATTAAAGAAAAAAAATATTTTAATATATTTATTAAAATTAATTAATTTAAAGAGTTCAATAATCAAAAAAATTTTATATTTATTTAAAATATAGATTAGATTTACAGAAATAATAGTATAGATTAAGAAGTATAAAATTCATAAAGATTGCCTTAAAAATATTATTCTTAATATTCATCCAATATGATTAATAGAAGATAGAGCTAAAATTTTCTTTAATCTTGATTGGTTTCATCTTTTAATTCTTCTTATAATTATTGATATTAAAATAATTATGCAAAAAAATAAATCTATTGAAAAATTATATATAATTAAAATTATTGGGGCAATCTTTTGTCAGGTTATAAGAATTAATAATCTTATTCATCTTAATCCTTCTGCTACTTCTAGATATCAGAAATGAAAGGGGGCTGCCCCTATTTTTATTAAAATAGCTGAGTTAAAAATATAATAAGATAAGGAATTCAATGGTTCAATTGAATTTAAAAAGGAGAAAGAGTAAAGAAATGAAAATAAAATAAATATAGAAGCAGAAACTTGAACTAAGAAATATTTCATAGTAACTTCGGAAGTGTGTTTAAAATGATCATAATTTATAATAGGGATAAAGGCTAAAAGGTTTATTTCTAATCCAATTCAGATATTAATTCATGAAAAAGCAGAAATTGAGATCAATGATCCTAAAATTATGATATTTACAAATATGAATTTTATAATTTTAATTATAAAGAAAAGGGGTATACCTTTATAAATGGGGTATGAACCCATCAGCTTCTTTAGCTTACCTTTATATTCTAGTATAAGATGTACGAAAGTTTTTGAAACTTTAAGAAATAATTTAATTTTATTGAATATAATGCTAACTAAAAAAATTTAATTTGAAATAATTTAATCAATAATAAGTTTCCTTTTTATATATTATTTATAATTAATTTTAATAGTACTAAATTTAATTAACTAAAGTAAAATTTATAATAAAACATTAAGTTTTATTAATTTAGTTCCAAGAGGATTTTGAAATGTTTTTATTACTGAATATTTAAATATCACATAATTTATGTACTAAATTTAATTGACTAAATGAATTTGACTTATTAAATTAATTTAATTAAAATTATTTATAAGAAAATTAAGCAATAAATTTCATTAAATTTTTTATTTTTAAGTTAAATTAATTTTACTAAAGCTAAATTTCTTATTCAATCAAGAGCTAAATTTTGGACTTATATAATTTTCAGTATTTAATAACTACATTTCTTTTTTTGCTTTTAGAAAATTTGATTCATTTAAAATTAAAAATTCTAATTTAACTATTTTATTTTTAAATTAGGCTAAATTTTGTATTTATTAGAGGATTAAATTTTGGACTTATACAATTTTTTATATTTAACGAGCTTTATTTTTTTTATTTTAGAAAATTTGATTCATTTAATAACTTAAAAATTTTGGTTAACGTTTATTTTATGAAATGGGCTTAATTTTATATTTATTTTAGGATTAAATTTAGGATTTCTATATAGTATTTAGAGATTCTATTTTACTTTTTATTTTATGAAGCTAATTTTCTTAGAATTAAATAATTCTAGATTAAGCTTTCTATTTCAGCAAAAGTTGGATTACCTTAACCTAAAGTTAATTTAAGCTCCGTTTAGTTAGAGTTCAATGAGGTTACTTCAACCGCCTTTTATGGAATTAGGATACCAAGAATCTAAAGGCACTACATGATTTTGTACCCAGCAAAGCTGAATTGCCTCGAAACTGAAGCTAATTTAGGCACCATTTAGCTAGCATTTGCTGAGGTTACTTCAACCGCCTTTTATAGAATTGGGATACCAAGAATCTAAAGGTGCATAATTTTTGTACCTAGCAAAGCTGAATTGCTTCGAAACTGAAGCTAATTTAGGCACATTTAAGCTTAGATATTACTAAAATTATCACACTTACTTTTACCCAGCTAGGTGCAGTGAGGATTTAAAAACTAGTTTAGCCCCACCTTAGAATGGGTTAAATCTAGCATTTGCTGGGATAATTATTTGGCTTACAGGGTTATTTAATCTCCTACTTTAATCGTTCTACTATAGATTCGATTTTCGCAGAATTTTAAAGGCTAATTAACCGTTTTATTTTAAAATTGAGCTAAATCCCACATTTAATCGTAAGCTAATTTTAGAATTTAATTATTTTTCCATTCAATTAGCCTTTCCAATTTGCTTTCATTAGCACTTAATTATTTGGAGGGCAGGATTAAATTTATGCATTAGGGCTTTATTAAGCAAACGGGGTAATCTATTAATCGTTATAGAATTTTATTCATCTTCAGGTTATAAATGGACAAAATCTACAAGAGTAATAGAAATTTACCTTTTGATCAATTAAAAAATTTGCAGAAATAAGCAAATTGAATACAAAACTAATTAGAAAAGGCTAGTTTAAGATGGAAATTTTATGAAAAGCAAGAATTTCAAGAAAAAGGGTGGCAGATTACCCAAGATTTAGAACCCTAAAATCAAATTTTAAGGTATATAGTGAATTTCATCCTGATTCGATTCTTGAAATTTTTTCTAAACGGCCAAAAATTTAGAAAAAACACAAAAAATGTCGAAAAATGCAGGGTTTTTGAGCCAGGAGTGGGGGGGCACATTTTTTACCTCATCATGGTAATCCTTTCGTCAGGCGTCCTAGC